TAAAAGATTCTGAACAGTTCCTGTGGGTTGAGCACCTTTTTCAAGGAAATATAGAATAAGAGGAACATTTAAATAAGTTTGATTCTTCATTGGATCATAAAAGCCCACTTTTCTAAGATCTTTTCCTTCTCTTCGGGATCGAACATCAATTGCAACGATTCGATAGACGGCTCATTGGGATAGATATAGATGAACAATACCCCCCCTAGAACCGTATAGGAAGTTTTCTCCTCGTACGGCTCGAGAAAAAATGATTTGATTCGAAGTTTTGTCTATGTATGCAATTCTATTAAATTAAATGACAAATTGGCCTATAAAATCAATTAGACTATGATTCTAGTCTTTTTTCTTCTTGAAAATAAAAAAGAAACCATTCGTACTCATAACTCAAGTTAGATAATTTTCAAATAGCTCAAACGAAAAATCTTTAACCAATTTCATTTATTGAGTAGTCTTTACCCCCTTTTGTTTGTCTCGTTTAAAATTTCATTTGTTTGGATTCTTTAGTCTAATCCAGTTATTAAGACTATCGAGACAATTAAAATGGTGTTTCCTTGTTTTTAGATCCTTTATCCTTATTTTGAATCCTTGGGTTTAGACATTACTTCGGTGTTTCTTAATCCTTTCAAAATGGCAGCAACAAACCCCTTTTTGATTTCTTTCGATCAAAGAATCCTATGGACAGTTGATTCCCGCGTGACACACTTTGAATCGACAAAGTTTGATCAATTCCAAGAAGTTTTGTTTTTGAATTGGAAACTTGTTCGAGTTGAATCCTTTCGATTTCTATATTTTGGAAGATACATTTACGAAGTTGTTCCAATTGATTGACATTAACCCTAGATCCTTGCCCCTGAGAAAGGAATTAATCCTTTCTACTCGAGCTCCATCGTGGACTATTTACAACCCAACAAAAAATGAAGGGTTCAAGTGTAACAGAACAAACAATGTCGAGCCAAGAGCACCCTCATTCCTAGACAAATTGAAAATGGTGGATGAAAAAATCCACAACGGATCGTGTCCTTCAAGTCGCACGTTGCTTTCTACCACATCGTTTCAAACGAAGTTTTACCATAACATTCCTCTAATTTGGAACCGGTATGGAATTGATTCAATTATGGAATCATGAATAGTCATTGGTTCAGCTGTCCATAGACATCGTAATCTAGACTTTTTCTTCTATATATGAATATATGATATGTGCAAGGATTTTTCTGAAAAAGTCTTCTTAGCAAGACAGCATTTTGAACATACATAAATATTATTATAGATAATAGACAGAACTAGAAATATATACACAAATAACTTTGAAAATCTCTATCTTCAAGTGACTCAATAGGATAGATTGAAGGATTTCTTACTTTTTCAAAGATTCCACTTACAAGGAATCATTAAAAATATTTCAAATTCAAAAAAGTTTCCTATTTAGACATCATTATTTATAAGTCTTTCTTTTTGAATTAACTGATCACTGATTTAAATTTAAAATAGATAAATCGATCAAAGAAAAAAATCCTATTTTTTTTTCATGAGATGTATAAAAAAATGATGTAAGTTAAGATTTGCATCTTTATTCTTTTCATCTGATTACGAAACTAAAAATAGAAAAAATAGGGAAGGGTTTTCGTATCTATCAGATAGACTGAACAGTTGTCATTGTTATAGATATTCTATAATATAGAATTTATATAATTTAAGGATTACAAACCTTTTTCACAAAAACCCCAAAATTTATGTCATTGAAATAGAACAATACATACCATATAAGCTAAACATTTCCTCATTTTATATGAATATATTATATATTTGATATGGATTTTGTTTAACATGGAGTTGAGTAATCTTTCATTTCAAGAATCGACTCTTGTCATAATAATCAAAAGGAGGGATGGGATAAATAATCCCTGCCTCAATCGTTACATATATTTCCGATTTTTCATTAGAGCCAAAGACGAAATACCTAAATAAAATGAGATTCAAAGAAAAAACATTCGTCCCGTATCATATTTATATATTATATGTAACTTGATCGTTTGTTAATGAGATTCAAACAGACACAGATATTTCTATGGATTAACTCCTATTCACTCCCCTACTTCTTTGCTATGGCAAAGATGTAGCCTAAAAAAATGGATATGCGCTGGGACGGAAGGATTCGAACCTCCGAATAGCGGGACCAAAACCCGATGCCTTACCACTTGGCCACGCCCCATTTCAATTTCTAATCTACACCAAAAAACAATAATATTGGTATTGGTTGTTTGTCAACTCCAGTCCAAAGATCTATATATCTATAGAATAGGTTGGTACTGGGATTTTGATACATATAGATATAGAATTCAACTTAATTTATTGATCATTACATAGAATTCAATTAAGATATTGTATGAAAGTATGATTTCTTCTATTCTCCTTTGAGAATTGGAGGATTTTTGATTGGGTCGGTTCAAAGGAAAAGAAGGATTTGTTGTTTCCCTTACTTACTTTCTTCCTTTTTCCTTATATCAAAAATTCAATCAAAATGCAATTATCTCGAAGAACAAAATGTCTGTTATGCTTAATATCCTTAGTTTGATCTGTATTAATTCTGCCCTTTATTCGAGTAGTTTTTTCTTCGGCAAATTGCCCGAAGCCTATGCTTTTTTGAATCCAATCGTAGATGTTATGCCAGTCATACCTCTGTTTTTTTTTCTCTTAGCTTTTGTTTGGCAAGCTGCTGTAAGTTTTCGATAAGATCCTTAATAAGAATATCCTAGAAAATGCACGATTTCTTCGAGAAAAAAATCTAACAATTGATAAAATCAAATTAAGTTTTAGAGTCTGAATCCTCGATTCGCACACTGAAATTCTTGGACAGTCGCCATAAGTCCGGTTTACCCCCATTTCCTCATTTTTGACCCTTTTTCCTGTGAAAGACCCTAACCCTATTAGGGTCTCCCACAATATCGAATTTGGATATAAACAAAAATTTTTGTTAATGAAAAACAAATGAATTCGTGAAAATGAATTTCTAGAAAAAAACCTCATTTCTTGGTGTCAAAATAGGCTAGGGTATGTGGTAGAAAAACGGAAGATCTATTCTCTTTTTTTTTTCCAAAAAATAATCTTGGAGATTGTGTAATGCTTACTCTGAAACTCTTCGTTTATACCGTAGTGATATTTTTTGTTTCTCTCTTTATCTTTGGATTCCTATCTAATGATCCGGGGCGTAATCCTGGCCGTGAAGAATAAAATCCAAAGGATTTCCTTGGTTAAGTTTCAATTTTTCTTAGAATTTTTTCTATTCCACGCGTTTAAATAAGATTTTCAAAATTTGAAAAAATAAATAAATCAAGGCATCAACGGAAACGGAAAGAGAGGGATTCGAACCCTCGGTACGAATAACTCGTACAACGGATTAGCAATCCGACGCTTTAGTCCACTCAGCCATCTCTCCCACTTGCAAAAGATAATTTCTACATTAGACATAATGTAAGGAGTCTTTCTTTCTCTCTTTTCTTTCTCTATTCTATTATATATATAGAATATATAGATATAGAGAGAGATCCACAAATCACGAATTTCCGTTATCTAAAAGAGGGGCGCGCCAACAATCGAACTAAAAAAAAAATGAAAAGGAAGACCGCTTTTTTTTGTTGATTTTGGTCGAAAGGTCCTTCTTAGTTCTTATTCTGATGGCCCGGCTAGGTATTGACCAGGTCGGGCCCTTTTTTTATTCGAACGGATTATAGATAAATAATGATTTATCTAAATATCTGATTTGAAAACAAAAATTGTTTTTTTATTCTATTATCTATTAATTAATAATATATATATTTTCAATTTATATTATTATATTCAATTGAATATTTTATATTCAAGCAACAAGAAAAAGAAGAAAGACTATTTACATTCTTTTTCTTGTTCTATTTTATTTTCCGAACTAAAACAGAAACTATTTGATTCTTCCACAATGCATTTTTCTGTTATGATTTTAGTGTTTTTTTTTGATCCGTATCTACCTTCTTCAGCAAAAGAGAAAACTTTTAATGGAAATGAAGCCTCTTTTCCGAATCTCATTAACTATTCAATTTTGATTTCCCCACGAAAAAGTCCAACACTCTCATTTTGATGATTCTTTGATGGTCCTATCTTTACTCAATTATCTTGTTCGACAAAAGGCCCTTTTGTATACAATAATCATATTGTAGCGGGTATAGTTTAGTGGTAAAAGTGTGATTCGTTCGATTAACCCTTTAATAGTTAAAGGGTCTTTCGGTTTTATTCATATTCCGATCAAAAACTTTATTTCTTAAAAGGATTTAATCCTTTACCTCTCAATCCGAAATTCGAGAAAAAAATACGCATTATCGTAATTTGTATCCATGAGTCAATTAAATTATAAATTGAAAAAGTTGGATTATAAAATTGCGAAACATAATTTTTGAATTGGCCCAAGACTTCCAATTGAATAAGTATGAGTAAAGGATCCATGGCTGAAGATAGAAAGTAAATTTCTAATCGTAACTAAATCTTCCATTTTTTTTAGAATTCTAAAAAAAAAATGGAAGCAAAATAGCTATTCAACGATATCTTTAGTTTACTAGAGACATCAGTGTATTGTTTTAGCTCGGTGGAAACAAAATCCTTTTCCTTAAGATCCTCTCAAATAGAAATAGAGAACGAAGTAACTAGAAAGATTGTTATAATCACTTTCTTCTAGAAGGATCATCTAGAAAGCGATTCGTTTTGTTTGTATTCAGACAAAAAGCTGACATAGGTGTTATGGGTATAATTTTGTTCATTTTGTTCACATCTTAGATCTTAGATCTAGGAATTTACTCATCTTCCATAAAGGAGCCGAATGAAACCAAAGTTTCATGTTCGGTTTTGAATTAGAGACGTTCAAAGCGCTGAATCGACGTCGACTATAACCCTTAGCCTTCCAAGCTAACGATGCGGGTTCGATTCCCGCTACCCGCTTATTTCCTTTTTTCTAAATCTAAATATTCTAGTAGAAA